ATTAAAAGGAATCCCTATAAATCCAATAAACAAAGTAAATAGGACTAATACAAGTAAAGGAAATAACATAGTATTATCCGATTCATAAGGATAGAAATAAGTTTTTTTTTTTTCAAAATTTAAAATATTAATAATAGGGCGTTCACCATTTCGTTTTGTTATATTCCCAGCATTTTTATATGTCTTTTTAGAATTGAATAAATTTTTTTTTTTGTTAATTTCTTTTGAACATCGTTTACCCCATAAAGATATTGAATAAGAGGGGTTTTTTTTGTTTCCACTATAATTTTTAAAGTAAACATTTAAATGCCCTTCAAAAGTAAGTAAATAGATCCGAAACATATAAAATGCAGTTAATCCTGCTGTGCCCCAAGCTATTATTGCAAAAATTGGCGAATAGAACCAACTATCATTAAGAATTTCATCTTTGGACCAAAAACAAGCAAGAGGTGGAATACCACAAAGAGAAAGTGTACCTAATAAAAAAGAAGTTTTGGTAATCGGTACATGTTTGGTTAACCCCCCCATAAGAACCATATTTTGGCTTTTATGCGGCGAATAGCCAACAATAGTTTCCATTGAATGAATAACGCATCCAGATCCTAAAAACAACAATGCTTTGGAATAAGCATGAGTAATCAAATGAAATAAGGCACTTCGATAAGACCCCATTCCTAGAGCTAACATCATATAACCCAATTGAGACATTGTAGAATAGGCTAACCCCCTCTTAATATCTTTTTGAGCAAGAGCTAAGGTAGCTCCTAAAAATATTGTTATTATCCCTATTAACGAGATCAAATTCATTATATAGGGTATAACTATGAAAAGGGGAAGAAGGCGAGCTACAAGAAAAATCCCCGCAGCTACCATAGTAGCTGCATGTATAAGGGCCGAAATAGGAGTAGGTCCTTCCATAGCATCCGGTAACCATACATGAAGAGGAAATTGTGCAGATTTAGCAACAGCACCAGCAAATAGTAGAACAGCACACAAGGTAACAAATGGAGAATTTACTTCATGATTATAAATCAAGGTATTCAATATTTGGAATAAATCACGAAATTCAAAACTACCTGTTATCCAATAAAAACCCAAAATTCCTAATAATAAACCAAAATCACCTACACGATTCGTTACAAAGGCCTTTTGACAAGCATTTGCTGCAAGAGGTCTTGTAAACCAAAAACCTATTAATAGATAAGAACATACTCCAACCAATTCCCAAAAAATATAAATTTGAATCAAATTTGAGCTAGTAACTAATCCCAACATTGAAGTACTAAAAAAACTCATATAAGAAAAAAATCTCAAGTATCCTTGATCATGAGCCATATAATTATCACTATAAATAAGAACCATAATTCCGACAGTAGTGATTAACATTGACATAATAGAAGTAAGTGGATCGATCAAGTAGCCAAATTCGAAAGAAAAATCATTATCAAGAGTCCAAGATCGTACATATTGATAGATAGAATTAGTATTTATTTGCTCAATAGAAAGATTCATTGAAAAAATCATGACTATACTTAACAATAAAATACTTGGAAAAGCCCACATACGCCGAAGTTTTTTGGTTGCTGTCGGAAAAAGAAGAAGTCCGACTCCTATTAATATAGGAACTGGAAGTGGAATGAAAGGTATAATCCACGCATATTGATATGTCTGTTCCATAAATTTTTTTATTCTTAATTAATTGTTTACGATTCACTAGATCTTACCTCTTTTGAAAGAAGTCAATAAAAATTTGATATATTCACTAATACAAATAAATAAAATTTATTAGAGTTTTTATTTATTTTCAATTGTTCTTTCTAAGTTTTTCCTCAATACTTCAAATATTCAAATCAAGAAGTTACAATTGGTCAAATCATCATCATAGGAAAAAAAATAAATTATTAATTACCAACTTCCTTCGAATTTAAAAATGAAAATTAAAGGTCAAATAAAGTTTATGTTTTTATTAAATAAAAAAACATAAACTAAAGTTTGATTCGCTCTTTTATTATTTCTTACAGTATTTGTATTTTATTCCGTGTATATGAAATATAGCATGGAAATGAACTATTGAACGATGGAAATAAAGAAAAGGGGAAATTCTTTAATTGTATTAAGTTCAACGAATTTAATTTCGCTAAGATAAAGGATTTGAAAAAAATGCCTAAAAATCGTGAAGAATTTGAAAGAAAGATCCAACCAACCCCCTTTTTTTATATTTTTGGAAATAAAAGAAAGAAAAAATAGTCTTCTTTTCTCTATTTTTAGTAATATATACATTTTTTTTTTCCGATATATTTTTCCTAGTTTCTTTATCTTTTTTTAGATAAGAGACTAAAAAAAATAGAATGAATTGGGGAAAGCACAGACTTTTTTTGAATAAACAATAGATGTCTTTCACATCCAGATAAATCAATGAGAAATCTCTTAATTTTTATTTAAATGGCAGTTCCAAAAAAACGTACTTCTGCATCAAAAAAGCGTATTCGAAAAAATGTTTGGAAAAAAAAGGGGTCTGCGGCAGCGTTAAAGGCGTTTTCCTTAGGGAAATCTCTTTCGACCGGGAATTCAAAAAGTTTTTTTGTAGAACAAACAAACAAAAAGTAATAAAACATAAAACATTGAAATAATCTCTATTGACCTGACTCAAAAATCGACTTATTTCATTAAAATAAAAAAAATTCCCGATTTTCATTTACATTTGAATTAATCAATATGCAACCAAATTCCCTATTCTTTTATCTAAGAATTTTTTCAATTTACTTAAAAAAATGAAGTATTCATTTTTTTAAGTAAATTGAAAAAATTCTTTCCGTGGTGGGGATTGTTTTTTCCCCATCGACTTATTTGTTACAATAGTATAAGGTTTTCTTTTTTCTATATTTCTACTTTTTCTATCCACTTTTTTCTTGATCTTTAGAATTGATAGCAGCGAGGGTAGAAAAACTTTGTTTACTAAACTTAGTAAAATCATTAAAACTAATCAATTGTTAATCAAAATTCGAAACTTTTTTGGTATAACTTTCTTGCCGTTGTTTTTATATTTTCTGTGAATTTCTATATAGACCCCTATATATCTCTCGCCACAAATCCGACACAAAGGACTTAGTAAAGAGATTCTGGATAATTTTTAATTTAATGATCAAAAACAGTTAATTAAATTAAACTATTAAAACTCTTTTTTTTTGGGGGGGGGGGGTTTTTACTTAAATTAAACTATTAAAACTCTTTTTTTTGGGGGGGGGGGGGTTATACCTCTTAATTCATAGGAGGGCTATTTCGTTTTTAGAAGAGTTCAAGCAGGGGAGAGTCTAAAATATATGAAAAAAAAACTAAGACGTAAATCGAAATAATGAACCTTCAAACACCTATTTGAACTAAATTTTATTCATCAATTTGAATCTTTCCTAAAAAATATTTTACCCGGTTTTTTCTTAAATCTAGACCATTTCTTAGTCATGGGATATTATGAGTTCAAGACAGGCCGCTATGGTGAAATTGGTAGACACGCTGCTCTTAGGAAGCAGTGCTAGAGCATCTCGGTTCGAGTCCGAGTAGCGGCATGTCAGCTACGAAAAAAAAAGAAACAGATCCTATAATAATGAATAAAATTACCAATTTCGATTTTCAAATTATAATTAAGGGACTCCTCTTTACATTTTTTTATGATATTTTCAACTTTAGAACATATATTAACTCATATTTCTTTTTCGATCGTTTCGATTCTAATTACAATTCATTTGATAAGCTTTTTAGTTGATGAAATAGTAAAACTCTATGATTCATCCGAAAAAGGGATGATAATAACTTTTTTCTGTATAACAGGATTATTACTTACTCGTTGGCTTTATTCAGGACATTTTCCCTTAAGTGATTTATATGAATCATTAATATTCCTTTCATGGAGTTTTTCCCTTATTCATATATTTCCCTATTTCAAAAAAAATAAAAACATTCTAACCACAATAATCGGACCTAGTGCTATTTTTAGCCAAGGCTTTGCTACTTCAGGTCTTTTAACTGAAATACACGAATCCACAATATTAGTACCTGCTCTTCAATCTGAGTGGTTAATAATGCACGTAAGTATGATGATATTCGGTTATGCAGCCCTTTTGTGTGGATCATTATTATCAGTATCACTTTTAGTCATTACAGTTAAAAAAGAACGAAAGTGTTTTTCTATGAGTAATCATTTAATAAAAATAAATTTGAATGAGTCACTTTTCGTTGGTGAAATCCAATACATGACTGAACAAAGAAATTTTTTACAAAATACTTCTTTTTTTTCTCCAAAAAATTATTACAGGTCACAATTAATTCAACAATTGGATTATTGGAGTTATCGGGTTATTAGTCTAGGATTTATCTTTTTAACTGTAGGAATTCTTTCTGGAGCAGTATGGGCTAACGAAGCCTGGGGATCCTATTGGAGTTGGGACCCAAAAGAAACTTGGGCTTTTATTACTTGGCTCGTATTCGCTATTTATTTGCATACTCGAACAAATCTAAAATTGAAGGGTACAAATTCCGCAATTGTAGCATCTATTGGATTTCTTATAATTTGGATATGCTATTTTGGGGTCAATCTCTTAGGAATAGGACTACATAGTTATGGTTCATTTACTTTAAATTGAATAAAAAAAAGAGAGAGAGTTCAGACGAATAGAAAAGTCTACTGCGTATAAATAATAAAAAGAATTTGAACTCGCAAGAATGTGAGTTCAAATTCTTTTTATTGTTTAATAGACGAGAAGAAGAAAAAGCCTTCGTTTTTTCATTCTACAAGAAAAATAAAAACTACTTATAAAAAAAATTAGATAGAATAACTTCAACCCTTTCAACTGATAGTGAAAGAACGAAATCAGGGTACATACCAATACCTAGTATAGGTAAAAAAATAGCGATCGAAAGAAATAACTCTCGTGGTCCAGAATCAACAAAAGAAGAGTTTGAAATATTAACTATCTTGTATCCGTAGAACATTTGGCGTAACATAGATAATAAATAAATCGGAGTTAATATCATTCCAATTGCCATTACTAATGTAATTAGTATTTTTGCTATTAACAAGTATTTTTGACTAGTAATTAATCCAAAAAAAACCAGTAATTCCGCAACAAAACCACTCATACCTGGTAATGCAAGAGAAGCCATCGAAAAACTACTGAACATTGTGAATATTTTTGGCATTGAGATAGCTATTCCACCCATTTCATCAAGATAAACAAGACGTATTCTATCATAAGTTGTTCCAGCCAAGAAAAAAAGTGCAGCACCAATAAATCCATGAGAGATTATTTGTAAAAGACATCCGTTGAGCCCCATATCGGTCATAGATCCAATTCCAATAATTATGAAACCCATATGAGATACAGAGGAATAAGCTATTCGTTTTTTTAAATTTCGTTGACCAAGAGATGTTGAAGCTGCATAGATTATTTGGATTGCGCCTACTATCATCAACCAAGGCGAAAATATAGAATGAGCGTGAGGGAATAATTCCATATTTATCCGAACTAATCCATACGCTCCCATTTTTAATAAGATTCCGGCTAGAAGCATACAAGTACTATAATGTGCTTCTCCGTGGGTATCTGGTAACCATGTATGTAGTGGTATGATTGGTAATTTGACAGCAAAAGCGATAAAAAATCCAATATATAAGATAATTTCCAAGGCCAAAGGATAGGCTTGATTGGATAATATGTCAAAATTTAATGTCGGTTCATTAGAACCATATAAACCAATACCCAGAACTCCTATTAAAAGAAAAACAGAACCCCCCGCCGTGTACAAAATAAATTTTGTAGCTGAGTACAGGCGCTTTTTTCCTCCCCACATGGATACAAGTAGATAAACGGGAATTAATTCGAACTCCCACATCAGAAAAAAAAGTAAAAGATCCCGAGAAGCAAACAATCCTATCTGCCCACTATACATTGCTAACATCAGGAAATTAAATAATCGCGAATCTCGAGTAACTGGCCAAGCCGCTAAAGTAGCTAAAGTAGTGATGAATCCTGTTAGTAAAATAGGCCCTATAGAGAGTCCATCTACCCCTAATCGCCAATGGAAATCAAAAAAAGAGATCCAGTTATAATCCTCACCCAGTTGGATTAATGAATCATCCGATTGGAAATGATAACAGAATGCATAAGTCATTAGAAGAAGTTCTAACATACATATACATAGAGTATACCAACGGGTCACTCTATTGCCCCTATTTGGAAGAAAGAAAATTAATGAACCCGCAAATATTGGAAAAACTGCAATTATTGTTAAGAAAGGAAAATGATTCGTGGTAAAGACAAGATACACTTGGGCCAAAAAACCCGTGCTCGAATTTGATTGAATTTTGAGCACGGGTTTTGTCAGTAAAAAAAAATGAATTCAAGTAGAGTTTTCTGGAACGTATTAATAACTTAAAGCCATACTGCGGGTTGTTTCATTCGATAAATAAACTCTAACACTTAAGTAATCTGTTGGACAGGCAGTTTCACATCTCTTACAACCAACACAGTCCTCGGTTCTTGGAGCGGAAGCAATTTGTTTAGCTTTACATCCGTCCCAAGGTATCATTTCTAATACGTCGGTGGGGCATGCTCGGACACATTGAGTACAGCCTATACATGTATCATAAATTTTTACTGCGTGTGACATTGAATATATCCATTTTTAGCGTGATAAATTTTCGGCCTAGTAAACTAACTTATAAATTTATTTAGATTTAGCATTTAGATACCAGACGAATCAATGAGTGATCCAAATCAATGTACTTCCGAATTAGTTTATGTATGAGCAAGGGCAAAAGTATTTATATTTCTGAGGTTTTTTACAAACACAATCATACCTTATCCATATCAAACCCGGTAATTAGAATTCATTTATAAATATTTTAATAAGATTAATCCTATTTATTCAACAAATTTGATTGGTTAATATTAGTTGATTTTCTATTACGATAAATTGATGAAACAATAGCTAGTCCAATAGCTGCTTCAGCGGCTGCAATAGCTATAACAAAAATTGAGAAAATGTCTCCTTTTAATTGACGATTATCAAACATATCCGAAAATGTTACAAAATTTATATTAACTGAATTTAATATAAGTTCAAGACACATAAGAGCTCTAACCATATTTCGACTTGTGATCAATCCATAGATACCAAGAGAAAATAAATAGGCACTCAAAACAAGTACATGTTCGAGCATCATTAACCAACTCCTTATCAATCTTGATTCATTTCAATCTGAACAATAATTTAATCCAATTAATCCTAAAAAGTATAAAACAAAATGAGGGAATATATTGAGAATAGATTAATAGAAAACTAAAGTATTTCTATACTAGTTTAAACCGGAACTCAAATTTAATTAAAAAATTAGACCATTCTTTTATTGTTGATTAGATTTTACTTCCTTCTGTGAACTTTTAAAGATTTCTTATTGACGAGCTATAGCAATTGCACCTATTAAAGCGACTAAAAGAATTATTGAAATGAGTTCAAATGGAAGAAAAAAATCTGTTGATAAATGAATTCCAATTTGTTGACTATTACTTATCAAATCTTGCTCTAAAATCTGGTTTGATTTTGTAGTCCAAATGATCCCATACCAGGACGTATCTAGAATAGTAGTAATTAGTGAAATAAAAAGACTTGTACAAAGTATTGAAGAAATTCCATCCCCAACAGTCCAAAGCTGAAAATCTTCGGAATCATAATATTCCGAACCATTCACGAACATCACAGCAAAAATGATTAAAACATTTATAGCTCCCACATAAATAAGAAGCTGCGCAGCAGCGACAAAATATGAATTCGATAGAATATAGAACAAGGATATACAAAAAAAAACCAATCCCAATGAAAAGGCTGAATAAATGGGATTTGGAAATAATACTACTCCCAGACTTCCTAATATAAGACCCAATCCCAGAAAGACTAAAAGAAAATCATGTATTGGTCCAGGTAAATCCATTTGATTTTATAGAAAAAAATAAATCGAAATATTTCATGACTTTGTTGACCTGCGCAAGAAAAAGAGGCGTTATCCAGTTTTTTTTTAGTTTTGAAATAGAAGGGTTTTATACATTTTTTAGTTGAGGTGAATTCGACGAAATTGTTCGAATTGTGGAATCGTCAATTATGGATACCGGTAACCGACCTAAAGAAATTTGATTATAATTCAATTCGTGACGATCATAAGTAGAAAGTTCATATTCTTCAGTCATTGATAAACAATTTGTTGGGCAATACTCCACGCAATTACCACAAAATATACAGATTCCAAAATCAATACTGTAATTAAGTAATCGTTTCTTTCGAATCTCAGTTTCCAATTTCCAATCAACAACAGGTAGATCAATAGGACATACACGAACACATACTTCACAAGAAATACATTTATCAAATTCAAAATGGATTCGGCCTCGAAAACGTTCTGATGTGATCAATTTTTCGTAAGGGTATTGAATAGTTACAGGTAAACGATTTGCGTGTGACAACGTAATCATGAAACCTTGACCAATGTACCTGGCTGCTCGTATTGTTTGTTCACTAGAATTAAAGAACTCAGTTAGCATAGGGAACATATCGGAATATCTATAAATAATTTTTTACTTGTTTCTTTCTCTTGTTTGAGACAAGTCGTGAAGATAGAATATTCTATTCCTTTACAGTGAAAGAAGTTGGGACGAAGTTGTTAATAATAGATTACCTAGAGAAATAGGTAAAAGAAATTTCCACCCAAGATTTAATAATTGGTCCATTCTCAGTCTGGGTAAAGTCCATCTTGTTGCAATAGAAATGAACAAGAAAAAATAAGTTTTAGCTAATGTAACAAAGATACCTATTATTGTTCCAAAAACTGGACTTCTTTTAGTTATTTCAAAAAGTTCAGGAACAAATATATATGGAATAGAAAGATTCCAACCCCCCAAGTAAAGAACTGTTACAAATAATGAAGAAACGAGTAGATTTAGATATGAAGCAACGTAAAATAAACCAAATTTGATACCTGAATATTCGGTTTGATACCCTGCTACTAATTCTTCTTCTGCTTCGGGTAAATCAAAAGGTAATCTCTCACACTCGGCTAGAGAAGAAATTAGAAAAACGATAAATCCTATAGGTTGACGCCACAAATTCCATCCCCAAAAACCATATTTTGACTGGGCTTCAATTATATCAACTGTACTTGAACTGTTAGATAATCATAGTCGATAATCATATCACTATCCCCATCGCTATTCCAGAACCGTACATGAGATTTTCACCTCATACGGCTCCTCATAGGTCAAAAACCAATCTAAAGACCCTTCAACATTATTGATCTTGATATGTTTGTAGTATAGGTAGAGAGTCAAACTCTTATCCTACGGTCTAGAATTAGACCAATGAAATTCTGTTTGCTAGATTTCTAATAAAAAGTGCTTCTGAATTGATCTTATCTTTTAATCATTTGCATTTTTCTTTGTTGATTAATAACTTTATCCTTGAATATAAAAATCTTTTTTTTTTTTTAGTCTTTCCATTTTATTTCGTTTCTATTCTACTTTCTCAGAAAAAAAAGAGGGCATTACTTAAAGTAAAAGATTTCTTCGTTCTTGATAGTTATTTTCTTAATTGGTGAATAGGAATATACTCTGGATCGTAATCGAGGGGAGTACTTTTTAATCATTTCTACTAACTTAAAGCCCCAAATTTTAATTACTTTTTTATAAAGATCCTCTTAAATAATTTAATGAATCTTCATTACTAATCCTTTGTGTATCTTAGTCTTCCTAACCATTCACTCATTTTTTTAATCTCCTATTAGGTTAATTAATCCATCTATGCTAATAGGTAGTTAAAACTCCATATAGTTGACTTTTGAACCCGCTTCAAGCCATGATGACGACTCAACAATCTTGGGGTTACAGTAAACAGTCTCAGCTGCTTATGTTTACTTTCACTTAATTCTTGTACATAGAAAATGAGATTGAATTCCTTCTAACAGCAAATTTTAAAGCCGTTTTTTTCACTCATATAACTATCTGGTTTATTTTATCTTCCCCAACCCTGAATAAAAAAAAAAAGTAACAACTAAATATTCAATTTATTGAACTTTCTTGTTAGAAACAAATAGGGAAAATTTTTGATCTTACCGAACCACACGTAGAGATATTGATAATACACATAGAGTTAATGGTATTTCATAACTAATTGATTGAGCAGCAGCCCTTAATCCACCCAAAAAAGAATATTTATTATTTGATCCATATCCCGACATAAGAAGTCCAACGGGAGCAAGACTTGAAACGGCGATCCATAAAAAAACACCAATACTAAGATCGGCTAAAATAAGGTGATAACTAAAAGGAATTACTGAATAACTCAGTAAAATAGATATGACGGCTATAGATGGCCCAATATTAAATAAACGAGTATCTCCTCTAGATGGAAGAAGATTCTCTTTGAAAAGTAGTTTTGTGCCATCTGCTAGAGCTTGAAGAATTCCCAAAGGTCCAGCATATTCGGGTCCAATACGTTGTTGTATTCCTGCAGATATTTCTCTTTCTAACCAAACAATTACTAGTACACCAAGTGTGATTCCTAATATAAGAGTCAAAATAGGAACAAGCGCCCATATGATCCCATAGACTTGGTTTAAAGATTCTAATCTGGAAAAAGAATGGATAGCTTGTATTTCTTTTAGATCAATTATCATTTCAACGATCGACTTCTCCCATAATGATATCTATGCTACCTAGTATCGTCATAATATCAGCCAATTTCATTCTTTTAACTAATTGAGGAAGAATTTGCAAGTTGATAAAACCCGGCGGTCTTATTTTCCATCTCCAAGGAAAAACACTCTGATCTCCTATCAAAAAAATTCCCAACTCTCCTTTTGGGGCTTCGACTCTTACATAAAGTTCTTGCTTGGACAATTCAAAAGTTGGAGAAGGTTTTTTACTAATAAATCTATAGTCAAAATCATTCCATTCAGGTTTTTTTATTCTATCAAGGCGTCGGATTTCTAAATTTTCATAGGGCCCCCCTGGAATCCCTTCCAGGGCCTGTTGAATAATTTTTATGGATTCTGTCATTTCACCCATTCGTACTAAATAACGAGCTAATGAATCCCCTTCTTTTTGCCATTGAACCTCCCAATCAAATTCGTCGTAACACTCATAACGATCAACTTTACGAAGATCCCATTGGATTCCGGAAGCTCTTAGCATTGGTCCGGATAAACCCCAATTTAGTGCTTCTTCTGCGCTAATAATGCCTACGCCTTCAACCCGTTCTAAAAAAATAGGATTGCGCGTAATAAGTTTTTCATATTCCGCAACCCGGGTTAAAAAATAATCGCAAAAATCTAAACATTTATCTATCCAACCATGAGGTAGATCAGCAGCTACTCCTCCGATACGAAAATAATTATGCATCATGCGCATACCGGTAGCAGCTTCGAATAGGTCATAGATCAATTCTCGTTCTCGTAAAATATAGAAGAAGGGGGTCTGTGCCCCAATATCGGCCATAAAAGGGCCAAGCCATAATAAATGGGAAGCGATACGACTCAATTCCAACATAATACATCTGATATAGCTAGCCCGTTTAGGGACTTGAATATTGCCTAGTTGTTCGGGCCCGTTTACGGTTATTGCTTCTGTGAACATAGTCGCTAAATAATCCCAGCGCGTTACATAAGGCAAATATTGTATAATTGTGCGATTTTCCGCAATCTTCTCCATCCCTCTATGTAAATAACCCAATATTGGTTCACAGTCAATAACATCTTCACCGTCGAGAGTAACGATTAACCGAAGAACACCATGCATTGATGGGTGGTGGGGGCCCATATTTACTATCATGAGATCTTTTCTTGTAGTTGGTGCAATCATAAGTTTTTTCCCAAGTCATTCTTACATGCGTTGTTGTAAAGTAAAAAAGAAGAGTTCGTCAAAATTTAAAGGAATAAGTTTAACTGGTATCAATCACGCTTCAAATTAACGAGTTTTTATTTCGCGAATATTCAACTTACCAATTAATTCTTTATAACGTCCTCTATTTTTTTGTGACAAATAGGCCAGGAGTCGTTGGCGTTTTCCTAAAATTTTACGCAAACCTCTCTGAGATGACGAATCTTTTTTGTGCAATTCCAAATGAGAAGTAAGTCTCCTTATCTTACTGGTGAAAGTGAATACTTGAAATTCAACGGATCCTCTGTTCTCTTCGTTTTCTTTTTGAGAAATAACTGAAATGAATGAATTTTTTACCATAAAAAGCCCCCCTTTCCTTTTTACAGATATAGATATGGATTTTACGAATCAGTAATAATAATGCCATTAATTTGAATGTGGTATATACCAAAACGGATTTATTTATGAACGCCCGGTTTTATGAATTCAAACCAATCAATTGGAAATCTAATTTAGATATTATTTATTTGAGATTCACTATATGAATGAAATGTCCAATAAGAATGTGATCTAGGTATTTTTTACTTGAAATTAATATATTCCTGAATATATTCCTGTATATATACCTTATATATATAAATTATAATATAGAATATAAAATTCTATTAACTTTAAATTATATTATAAAGATATAGGATATATTAATTTTATTATCCACGGATTTGCAATCGTGGATACAGATGTAGCCTTAACATACTGAAACGACTGCTATTATTCGTATTAAACCAATACCGATTCATGCAAGCTAAATCTTCTAATCTATAATTGGGCCAAAGAAAGAGTTTTAATTTCATTAATGTATTTTTCTCTATATCAAAATGGTTATTGTCACTCGAAGATTGGTTGCTATTTTGAATGTTCTTTAAGTTCCAAAATACTAGATTTCTATCTACACTAGTTCGATTCTTTGAATTGAAACAAATTAGAATTCTGAATTTTCTACGACGCCTAGATGATAAAATATTTTCAGGAACAAGCAAATCCGAATTTTTTTTAGAAAAATATCGTTGTTTTTGGTATTTTTTATTTGTTTGGTGCTTACTCTTATGAACCAACAAACTACCTATGGTTTGATACATAATAAATTGTCCGTCATTTTTCTCAGACAGACGAACGGGTTCGATAATTAATATTCCTCTTTTGATCAATTCTGTGAGAGTGAAATTTTTCTGAATCAGCATTATATCTAAACTCATTTCTCTCTTTTGAATTGAGGATATAAAAATCTTTTTTGGTTCTATCAGTCTAAGCAGCAGGCAATATACCCTGACATTATTCATGATTCTTTGGTTCAACGTATCGTCCCATTTCAATTGAAAAAGAAAATAAGGTTTCAGGAAGAAATCTAGGTTCTTTTTATATTGTTTTTTCTTTTTCTCTTTTTTGATGTCTCCTCTTTCAGAATTTTCTGCACTATCTTTTTGTTGTGAGAGGGCGGATCCAAAATCCCCTCCCTTTGTTGATTCTTCTTGATTTTGGTTCTTTTTATTTGATGGTTTCAAAAAACTTCTTTTTTGCTTTTCTTGCTTGTCATTGGTTTTTTTTTTTTCACTCCCATTTTCATTTATATTCAAATTGCAAAGAAGTAATTTGTTTGGTATAAACCACGCTTTGGTTTTATATGCATTATAAAGTAACACGAGTTCTGGAAAGAACAAAAATTCCAGATTTGATATGGGACGCTTTAGCATTTTTTGATTCATTCCCATCCAATCAACAAAAAGTTTATGGGAGTTCGGTGAATTAATTTCTGGAATACAAAGATAAAAAAGATTTGTTTTATGATTTATTTGCGAATGATTAGCCCCAATATTTTTTTTTTGTCTACTATCCAAATTGCTAATTTTCCAATCCAAATATTTCCTATCCACTATTTTTTCCATAGCTAGAATATCGACATAATTATTAATAAAGATGTTTCTATGCATATCATAAAGGGTATCTTTATGCGTATTATAAGAAAGCTCTTGGTTATTATTTCCTTGAAACAAAGATCGAGAAAAAAAGAATTCTTCTGAATTCAGAAATTTATATGCTAAAAGATCATATCTCGAAAATTTAAAAAAATTCTCTTTTTTTTTTTGAGTCGATAATGCGTATACTTTAAATTGTTTTTTTGAATCACTTAATTGGTCTTTTTCATCTGAAGTCCATTTTCTGCATTTTTTATTGTTATCTATAGAACATTGACGGGCTGTATGTCGCCATTTTTGCGGTAGTAATCTAGACCATCTCATTGGAGATAAATTGTATTGATAATGCCCTCTTAACCAGTTTTTCCATTGATTCATTTGATAACTCGGAAGTTTCGTATACCCCAATTTTGAACAAAGAATTCCTTGTCTTTCAAAAGAATCTTTTATTTCAGGCTTAAGAAAAAAAGTGATTCCTTGATATTCAAGAACAGATTTTAATTTCTCCAAGTTGCCCATTTTGATTTGGGAAAATTTGTAAAATACATATGCTTGTGACACATAGGATAAGTCATAAAACCTTTGTGAATTTTTTTTAATATTCCGAATATTTTCAAGTGAGTTTTTTAGAGTTGAAATAAAGGGAAGTGGGTTTTTCTTTTTTTTAGTAATTAGATCTTGCTTTCTTTCATTATTGTATAAAGATTTATCAATAATTTTTTTTGTTGATTGAATAAAAAGTGCTTTACTCATTTTCGGAATAGAAATGAGAGATAAAAAAATATTTTTATAAATTTGAAAAATGAAAAATGGAAAAAAAAAAGGTAATTTAAAGATTAATCTAGCATTTCTCCTTTTTACTATTTTCCATTTTTCAAATCTGTTAGGATTATAATTATAACTTGTTTTTTTAGGACTAATATTATTTATTTTTGGAGTTGCTTTTTTTTTCTCTTTTGTGATTCTTTCTATTTGATTTTGAATTGTGATTGTTCGATCAGTCACATCCTTCATTTTTTTTTCTATTAATGAAGAATTTGTCAAACTAAGGGATCCAATTTGATTAAATGATTCTTGAATTATAGGATTTCGGATTATGGAATCTTTTTCTTCTTTAATTCCACTCGATTCATATCCTTCTACTTCTCTTAATCTAAATAAAATAATTGGATTTACTTTTGAAAGTTCTTTGAATTTCTTTTTTAAAAAAAGAATTCTTTTGGTAACCCATTTTTTAGGTTCTTTTGAAACTTTTCGAAGTAATTTGATTTTTCCTTTGAAAACTCTTAGCATTTGAAAATACTTTTTTTTTAATTTTGAAATTTTTTTTTCGAGTTCCTTAAAAATAGGTTGAAAAAAGGAAGGTCGTTGTCGGGGCGAATCAAAGGGGAGTTCTGCCTCCATTCCCCAAACGGTTAAAAAACAAAAATCATTTTTTTCTTTTTTATTTTTTATTGGATCGTATCCTGTTTTTGATTTGTGCCAAGGTTTTAGACAAAAAGGAAATAATATTTTTATCTGAATACCATCTAGTAACCAATTTTTAGGAAATTCTGTTTCTGATAATGGAACACCATTATAGGTACATTTTACATGCATTTCTCTATTCCACTCCTGAAAATCCTCAGACCATTCGGGAAGTTGCAATAGGAATATACGTCCAATATTTTTTGCAGTTATTGCTGAAGGCATTAGAATATATTTTCTAAAAATAGATTGAGTTAGCAACATGCAACCTCTTATTATTTGTGCAAATGGAATGCTATCCCAAGCTTCTGCTATCTCTATTCGCGTTTTCTCCTTTCTTTTTTTCTTCTCGTTTTTTTCTTCTCTTTTTGTTTGTTCTTCTGTATATTCTATAATTTTTAATGCTTCCTTTTTACCTACCCGATTTCTAAAAATCAATTTAATAAACTCGGAAATATTAAAAGAAAAAAGAGGGGATTTTTGTATTCTATCCAAAAAAAGGGGAGAATTTACATTTGCTTGAAACAATTCCCAAATAACGATTTTACGCCTTTGAGCCCGCATAGAACCTTTTATTAGACCTCGACGAAAATCTGATTGTTGTGAATAACGTATCAACGACACTTCGTCTGTTTGATCTGTTTGATCTGTTTGATCGGGCGTATTAGTCTCTTTATTAATATGATCAGTATTCGCCTTGTCAGCAGTAAAAATTACTACACGTTTGCCTTTTCTTGAACGAATTTGATGATCCATTGGTACGTTTTCTTGATGATCTCCTGATTGTTGTTCTAACTCGGTTATTAATTTGTATGACCATAAAGGGATTTTTTTATCAATTTCTTTTAATCTAATAGACTTTTGGCTAATTTTGTGCTCATTAGCTTCAGTTATGATTTTAGTTAATAAAGGTTTGAAATATTTTCTTTCTTTTTCTGAAACTCTTTTTTCTTCCAACAAAAAATGAAGATTTTTCCAATTTTGATTTTCTTCGGAATTTCGAATATATTTACTGATGAAAGTGAAGAAATTAACAATTTCGCTTGATGTTAATAATGGCTTTTTTTCAAATTTTTTTATTCTTTGTTCAAATTGTTGATCATCAGTGTCCATAATAAAGATACTATGAATCCGATTTATCCCAAATCTGTTTAGGAAATTTTCAGTCGAAGTTTTTTTTATGATTGAAGGTGAAAGGTTTTTGTCGATTGTTCTACGATATGATCCGTTCAAGAAAGGATCATATCTTGTGGCTAAGTATTTTTTTGTAAAATGGTCATTACACAGCTGAATCCTTGTTTCGAGAATATTTAAATAAATTGATTCTTTATCTAGAGACTCAATTCGATTTATAAACTCATTTTTCAAATGTGTTTCCTTTTCTTTGTTGGTACAAACCCAAGAGTTGTGGAGTTTATTGGATGAAGATTTTTTAAGTGTAGATGCGGATATCTTTTTTTTTAGCATTTGCAAAAAAAACGATATACTAGGGGGGTATGAAAAAGAAATTTTTTCTTTTCCATCACTTTGGCATATGTCAAAAAAATATTGTGACTTTTCATTTTTAATAGAACTTTCGAGTTTATTATTTTTTATGTAGCGAAATGGTCGATTCCATCTTTTCGAATCGAAAAGAAGAGTTACAAGGGGTTTGTCAAAGCAAAAAGACTCTTTTTTTTTTTTCTCAAGTATTTGAATTATTGAATTGTCATTATTTTCATTTCTATTCAAAAGATAAGACTCTTCAGAAAGGGTTCCGTTTTGATAGCCTGTCTCTGTAACTCGAAAGTGGAATTCATCTTCCTTTCCATTCACTCGAATTTCTTCCGTTTCATCAATTTTCTTGGGATCCGCCTTTTGTTCCGAAAAAAAGGAAGGAGAAGAATCTTCTTTGGCTATTTCTATTTCTACATCTCTTTCTTCCTCACTTTCCACCCTTTCTTCCGTTTTTGAGGTTTCTTTCAGTTTCTTAGTAAGAATGGGTGACGGTATTCTGCCTAAATAGTAGACACAGGTAATAAATAAGAGAATACTAAAGATCCGAGCCATAGAATTTCTCAATTCTGATACAAGGTACTTATTAGATCGAATGTACTTATTCGATCTAATAGAATGATTTTGCCGTATCCAGACTAATACCAATCC